AATGGAGTGCCTGATTAAAGGGTTACCTTGATAGGGTAAATAAAGTAAATAAAATTACCTCCATTAGTTACATAAGATAGAATTAAACTACCGCCTTTAGTATCAAAAACTAACGTGCATCATACACCTTAATGTAATTTTAATGAAAAAAGGTAAGCTAATTAAGCTAATGGGTTCATACCCCATTCATAGAGGTATTAATCCTCTCCTTTTTAATGAACAACAACTCTACAAAACTTCTCTTCCTATCAACATTAATGATAGGAACGATCCTGTCCATCTCATCAACCTCCTGATTTGGAGTTTGAATAGGACTAGAGATCAACTTACTTTCTTTTATCCCCCTATTGGCAAATAACAAAAACATAATAATAAATGAATCATCAATTAAATACTTTATTGTTCAAGCAATAGCATCAACAATACTGTTATTCTCAATTTTGCTGATTCAAATGAAATATCCAATAGGGTGAGAAAGAGAGATTATTCCATCAATAATAATCAGATCTAGATTATTATTGAAAATTGGAGCTGCACCCTTCCACTTTTGATTTCCAGAAGTAATAGGTGCATCAAGATGAATTAATTGTTTAACTCTAATAACTTGACAGAAAATTGCTCCAATAATAGTTTTATCATATTGCATTCAATTAAGAACATTTATTTTCATAATCACTATCACAAGAATTATTATTGGAGCAATAGGAGGTCTAAATCAAACATCATTACGACAACTTTTAGCATACTCATCAATTAGTCATCTAGGGTGAATAATCAGATCATTAATTGTGAGAGAAAATATTTGAGAACTTTATTTCATTATCTACTCACTGTTAAGATTGATTATAGTGTTATTGTTTAAACAAATAAACTTGTTTTTCATAAATCAGATCTACTCAGCAAGAAGTATAAAAACAGAAATTAAATTTATAATATTCCTATCATTATTGTCACTAGGTGGATTACCTCCCTTTTTAGGATTTCTACCAAAATGAATTGTTATACAATCCTTAGTAGAAAATAACCTCACAGCTCTAATAACAATTATAGTCGTATTAACAACCATTACACTTTATTATTACATACGAATTAGATTTTCAGCACTAATTCTATCATACACAGAAAATTCCTGATCAATAAGAATTAATCCTAAAAAATCAAGATTTATTTTACCATTCACCGTAATAATCTCAACAATAGGATTAATCTCAACATCTACCCTAATTTCAGTATACTAAGGACTTAAGTTAAGCAAACTAATAACCTTCAAAGTTATAATTAAAAGAATAAACTTTTAGGCCTTAGTAAAAACTTTACACCTCTAGAATTGCAGTCTAGAATCATAATTGAATATAAGACCAATTAGTTTGAGAATGGTAAGAGAGAATGATTCTCATAAGTAGATTTACAGTCTACCACCTATTAATTTCAGCCATCTTACCGCAAAAATGATTATTCTCAACAAACCATAAGGACATTGGTACTTTATATTTTATATTTGGAGCATGAGCAGGAATAGTAGGAACATCAATAAGTATACTCATTCGTGCAGAACTTGGTCAACCAGGATCTTTAATTGGAGATGATCAAATTTATAATGTTATTATTACAGCCCATGCATTTGTAATAATTTTCTTCATAGTTATACCAATTATAATTGGTGGCTTTGGAAATTGACTAGTACCATTAATAATTGGTGCACCTGACATGGCATTCCCTCGAATAAATAATATAAGTTTTTGATTACTTCCACCATCATTAACCCTCCTTCTCATATCCTCTATGGTTGATAACGGAGCTGGCACAGGTTGGACAGTTTACCCACCACTTGCAGGAGCTATTGCTCATGGGGGAGCATCGGTAGACTTGGCTATTTTTTCACTTCATTTGGCTGGTGTATCTTCAATTCTAGGAGCAGTAAATTTTATTACAACAGCAATTAATATACGATCAGAAAGTATAACTTTAGACCAAACACCATTATTTGTTTGATCAGTAGCTATTACAGCCTTATTACTCCTTCTATCATTACCGGTCCTAGCAGGAGCTATTACTATATTATTAACCGACCGAAATCTAAATACATCATTCTTTGATCCAGCAGGAGGTGGTGATCCTATCCTTTATCAACACTTATTCTGATTCTTTGGTCACCCAGAAGTATACATTTTAATTCTACCAGGATTTGGAATTATTTCTCATATTGTGTGTCAAGAAAGTGGAAAAATTGAATCATTTGGAACCCTGGGTATAATCTATGCAATATTATCAATTGGATTAATAGGATTTATTGTATGGGCTCATCATATATTTACAGTAGGAATGGATGTTGATACACGAGCATACTTTACATCAGCAACAATAATTATTGCTGTACCAACAGGAATTAAGGTATTCAGATGATTAGCAACATTATACGGAACAAAGTTCAAGTTTAATCCACCTTTATTATGAGCCCTAGGATTTATTTTTCTATTTACAATTGGTGGACTAACTGGATTAGTATTAGCAAACTCATCCCTTGATATTGTTCTACATGATACATATTATGTAGTTGCACACTTCCATTATGTTTTATCAATAGGAGCAGTATTTGCAATTATAGGAGGTGTTATTCAATGATACCCTTTATTTACAGGATTAACTATAAATAGAACATGATTAAAAATCCAATTTACAATCATATTTATTGGAGTAAACCTAACCTTCTTTCCTCAACACTTCTTAGGTCTAGCAGGTATACCACGACGATACTCTGATTATCCAGACGCATATACATCTTGAAATGTGTTATCAAGTATTGGATCTATAATTTCAATTGTTGGAATTATTATATTTATTATTATCATATGAGAAAGAATGATTGCAAATCGAGCAATCATATTTAGAGCTAACATAAGTAGATCAACTGAATGACTTCAAAATAACCCACCCGCAGAACATAGTTATTCAGAACTACCATTAATTTCGACTAGATTCTAATATGGCAGATTAGTGCAGTAGATTTAAGCTCTACAAATAAAGGTTTGACCTTTTATTAGAAATAAATATAATTAATGGCAACATGATCAAATTTATCATTACAAGATGGAGCTTCACCACTAATGGAGCAATTATCATTCTTCCATGACCATACTATAGTTGTATTATTATTAATTACAGTAATTGTAGGTTATGCTCTTAGATACACATTACTTATTTCATTTACAAACCGTAATATATTACACGGACACTTAATTGAAACCATTTGAACAGCATTACCAGCTATTACATTAATTTTTATTGCCCTACCATCACTACGACTATTATACCTATTAGACGATTCAGTTGATGCAATAATTACAATTAAAACAATTGGACGACAATGATACTGAAGTTATGAATACTCAGACTTTGTAGATGTTGAATTTGACACATACATGACACCAGAAAGAGATTTAGAAATAAACGGACTTCGTTTACTAGATGTAGACAACCGAACAATCTTACCTATAAATACTGAAGTTCGAGTATTAACTAGAGCATCAGATGTTCTTCATTCTTGAGCAGTGCCGGCTTTAGGAGTTAAGATTGATGCAACACCAGGACGATTAAATCAAGGAACATTTACAATAAACCGACCTGGATTATTTTTCGGACAATGCTCAGAAATTTGTGGAGCAAATCATAGATTCATACCAATTGTAATTGAAAGAACTTCAGTAAACTTATTCATCAAATGATTATCTAAGATAATCTAAGGAGTTAGTTAAAATTATAACATTAGAGTGTCAATCTAAAATAACTAATAAAATAGTACACCTTGAACATCAGATGACTGAAAGTAAGTAATGGTCTCTTAAACCAAAAAATAGTAAACTAACGCCTACTTCTGATGGGGAATATATTAAATCCAAATCCCTCAAATATCACCTCTAATATGATTTTCACTATTTATTTTATTCTCAATTGTATTAATTCTATTTAATCAAATAAATTTTTTCTCATTTAAGCAAACAATTATTAAAAGTGCAGAAAAAGGAACAATTGAAAGAAAGAACTTAATTTGAAAATGATAACAAACCTATTTTCAACATTTGATCCATCAACTAACATCTTTAATTTATCACTAAATTGAACTAGAACATTCCTAGGATTATTATTTATTCCATCTTTATTCTGAATAACACCATCACGGATTAATATTTTATGAAATAAATTAAACTTAACCTTGCATAATGAATTCAAAACATTACTAGGACCTAAATCATTTAATGGAACAACATTTATTTTTATTTCAATCTTTATTATAATAATATTCAATAATTTCATAGGATTATTCCCTTATATTTTTACAAGAACTAGACATTTAGCACTAACATTTGCAATTGCCTTACCAATATGATTAAGTTTTATATTATTTGGATGAATTAATCATACTAATCATATATTTGCACACCTTGTTCCACAAGGAACACCACCARCTTTAATATCATTTATAGTTTTAATTGAAACTATTAGTAATGTTATTCGACCTGGAACATTAGCAGTACGACTAGCTGCAAATATAATTGCTGGACATTTATTATTAACACTACTAGGTAATACTGGACCATCAATAGCAATAAACTTAATTTCACTACTTATCATTGGTCAAATACTTTTATTAATCCTAGAATCAGCAGTAGCAATAATTCAAGCATATGTATTCTCAATTTTAAGAACATTATACTCTAGAGAAGTTTATTAAACTTATGTTAACAACACACTCAAATCACCCTTTTCACTTAGTAGACTACAGACCTTGACCACTAACAGGAGCAATTGGAGCAATAGTTTTAGTATCAGGATTAGCTAAATGATTTCATTTATTTAATATCAACCTATTCATTATTGGATTTGGAATTACATTATTGACAATAATTCAATGATGACGAGATGTAGTTCGAGAAGGAACATATCAAGGACTACATACAGGATTTGTATCAGTAGGTTTACGATGAGGAATAATTCTATTCATTGCATCAGAAATCCTATTCTTTTTATCTTTCTTTTGAGCCTTCTTTAGAAGAAGACTTGCACCAACAATTGAACTAGGAATATTATGACCACCAATAGGAATTCAACCATTTAACCCAATACAAATTCCACTACTAAATACCGCAATTCTTCTTGCATCTGGAGTTACTGTAACATGAGCTCATCATAGACTAATAGAATCTAATCATACACAAGCACTTCAAGGATTATTTTTCACAGTACTTCTAGGTCTATACTTCACAATACTACAAGCATACGAATATTGAGAAGCACCCTTTACCATTGCTGATGCAGTTTATGGATCTACATTCTTCGTTGCTACAGGATTCCATGGATTACACGTAATTATCGGAACGATCTTTTTAACAACATGTTTACTCCGACATTCAGTTAATCAGTTCTCACCAAGTCATCATTTTGGATTTGAAGCAGCAGCATGATACTGACATTTTGTAGACGTAGTATGATTATTCTTATACATTTCAATCTACTGATGAGGTAGATAATTGTTTTTCTAGTATAAATAGTACATTTGACTTCCAATCAAAAAGCTTGATTCTTAATCAAGAAAAACAATTTTAGTATTATCAACAAGAATTTTCATTAGATTTATTATTCCATTAATCGTAATAGTACTCGCAACCATCCTATCAAAAAAATTAATTAATGACCGGGAAAAAAGATCACCATTTGAATGTGGATTTGATCCTAAAAGATCTGCACGAATACCATTCTCTCTACGGTTCTTTTTAATCGCAGTAATCTTTCTAATTTTTGATGTAGAAATTGCACTAATCCTACCAATTGTAATTATTTTAAAATCATCAAACATTTTAATCTGAACAATATCAACAATATTTTTTATTTTAGTTCTTCTTGTAGGATTATACCATGAATGAAATCAAGGTGCCCTACAATGAGCAGACTAAAAGGGCTGTAGTTAAACATAACATTTGGGTTGCATTCAAAAAGTATTGATTTTCTATCAATCAGCCTTACCATGAATAAGAAGCGAAATATTGCAGTCAGTTTCGACCTGAAAGCCTGGTAAATAACTACCCTTATTCTAATTAATTGAAGCCAAAAAGAGGCGTATTACTGTTAATAATATAATTGAACTATTAAGTTCCAATTAAGGAAATGTAAAGTCAATATGAAAGCTGCTAACTTTTTATATTAGCGGTTAAATTCCGTTAACATTTCTAAAATTTATATAGTTTAATTAAAACATTACATTTTCACTGTAAAAACAATATATTCTATATTTATAAATAATACTCAAAAATAAAAATTATTCCCTTAACATCTTCAGTGTTACGCTCTAAACATAAGCTATTTGAGTTTTATGCAAAAAATAATATAATTAAAATAAATATTCAAAAAATAAAAGTTAATAAATAAATTTTAAAATTAGAATCATACCATCCTTGGATATAATTAATTATATAAATAAATAAACTATATAAACCTTGACCTCCTAATAATTCACCTCAACCATAATCAAAGGACTTTGATGAATAATAACCCATCTTTAAAGGTAAATATCTAATAAACTTAGTAGAAAGAAAAGGTATAAATCATATTGAACCAGCAAATCTAACAAAAGATAATATATTTAAAGAAAATAAATCATGAGAAAAATCAAATTTAGAAATAAGATAACCTAAATAAGAACCTAATAAAACTACAAAAATAGTTAAAAACTTCAAATAGTAAGGTAAAGCAATTATATGAGGAATAGGAAAAATTAACCAAGATAACAATCTACCTCCAAATACAGCAACAAGTAATAACCCAATTATACCAAAAGAAATATAATAACCCCTATCATCAAAAGAAAATCTAGAATAAAAATTATTGTCCCCAGATATTGAATAATAAAATAAACGAAAAGAATATGAAGCTGTTAAACCAGTAGAAAAGAAATATAAAAAGAAAATTAAACAATTAACTCATCTTAAACAAACCATCTCAAGAATTAAATCCTTTGAATAAAAACCGGCTAGAAAAGGCATACCACATAAAGATAATCTAGAAACATTAAAACAAACTGAAGTCAAAGGTATAAAATTAACAATTGAACCCATAAAACGAATATCTTGAGAATCCTTTAAATTATGAATTATTGAACCTGCACATATAAACAACAATGCCTTAAATAAGGCATGAGCCAATAAATGGAAAAAAGCAAGCTTAGGGTAACCTATTGCTAAAATTCTCATTATTAAACCAAGCTGACTTAAAGTAGATAGAGCAATAATCTTTTTTAAATCAAACTCAAAATTAGCCCCTAAACCAGCCATAAATATTGTTATACAACCAATTAATAAAAGAAATCAACCATAATTGTAAGTATCAAGTATTGGTCTAAAACGAATTAATAAATAAACACCAGCAGTTACTAAAGTTGAAGAATGAACTAAAGCAGAAACAGGAGTAGGAGCAGCCATAGCTGCTGGAAGTCAAGAAGAAAAGGGAATTTGAGCACTCTTAGTTATTGCAGCCAATACAATTAATATAGTAATTACCTTTATTTCAAAAGATGAAGAAATAAAATCATAATAATAAATATAATTTCAACCTCCAAAATTTAATATCCAAGCAATAGAAATCAAAATAGCAACATCACCAATACGATTAGACAAGGCAGTTAATATACCAGCACTATAAGACTTAACATTTTGATAATAAATAACTAAACAGTAAGAAACTAAACCTAAACCATCTCAACCTAATAAAATTCTAATCAAATTAGGTCTAATAATTAAAAAACCTATTGAAAGAATAAATATTAAAACAATAATAATAAAACGATTTATATTCTTTTCACCAGACATATAGTCTTCTCTATAATAAATAACTAAAGAAGAAATATACATAACAAAAGATATAAAAATTAAAGATATTCAATCCAAAATTAAAGTTATAACCACCATAGAACCATTTAAATTAAAAAGCTCTCACTCAACAAAAACTCTATAATCAATTATCAAATAATAAATTCCTAAAATAAAAATTAAAGTTCTAGATAAAAATAAAGAAAAAAAGCTTAAAGAACAAATAGAAAATAAATACACGGCCTAAGATGGAATAATCCATATCATTGATCCCACAAAACAACATTTTAATTAAAATACTTAAGCAATTAAACAAAAAAATACTCACCCTTTAAACATAAAATATTTAAAGGTAATCAATGTAATAATAAAAGATGATACTCACGAAAATAACCTAAAGAGCAAGTATAGACACCAGCATAATAAGAACCATGTTGTGAATAAGAATACATATATAATGTATAAACAGCTCTGAAAAAAGATAAAAAAATCAGCACCAAAAATCTAAATGAAGATCAAGATATAATTCTATTTAATAAACTCAATTCACCAACCAAATTTAAAGAAGGAGGAGCAGCTATATTTGACGATCTCAAAAGAAATCATCAAAGAGCCATTCTAGGTATAAGATTAATCATCCCCTTATTAATTAATAATCTTCGTCTACCTAAACGCTCATAAATAATATTTGAAAGACAAAATAAACCAGATGAACACAAACCATGACCAATTATTAAAGATAATGAACCTATACAACCTCACCAATTTATAGTTATCAAACCACCAATAACTATTCTTATATGAGCAACAGAAGAATATGCAATTAAAGACTTTAAATCAACCTGACGAAAACAGATAAATCTTACAATTACACCACCAGAAAGCCCTAATGATAATCAAAAATAATTAAATTTTAATCCCAAATAAGAAATAACCTTCATAACACGAAAAATTCCATAACCACCCAACTTTAATAAAACACCAGCTAAAATTATTCTACCAGAAATTGGAGCCTCCACATGAGCCTTAGGTAATCAAAGATGAACTAAAAATATGGGTATCTTCACCAAGAAAGCTAAAATTATAAAAATATAAAATATAAAATAATAAGAACCAAAATCAAATAATAAAGGAAAATATAAAGTATTAGCATAATCATAAACCTTAAATAAAACCAATAATAAAGGTAAACTAGCAATTAAAGTATAAAAAATTAAATAAACACCAGCTTGTAAACGCTCAGGTTGATAACCTCAACCAAGAATCAAAAGCAATGTTGGAACTAATCTAGCCTCAAAGAAAATATAAAAAGACAATAAACTTAATCTAGAAAACGAACAATATAATATAATCATCAAAATTAAAACCATAAAAATAAAGAAATTAGAATGATAAGAAGACAAATATACTGAGCCTCTAGCAGTAATTATTAAAGAACAAATCCAAAATCTTAATAAAATAAGACTAAAAGAAAAATAATCAATACCAAAATAATAACTAATTATATTCAAATCAGCATAAGAATAAACACAAATTATAAAAACAAAACTAGAAAAAAATATTAAAGAATGGATCAACCATCAACAATTATTCAATAAACAAAGAGGGATCAAAAAGATAGTTATAAATAAATACTTTAACATATAGATAGCCCAAAAGAATTAAAAAAATCATTACCATGAGAACGAATCATAGAAACCAGAATAGAAAGACCTAAAGCACCCTCACAAACAGAAAAAACTAAAAAAATAACTGGAAAAAAATAATCATAATCAAACTCAACAAGAAAAATAATAATTAACATAAATAAGGAAAGAACAATATATTCTAATCTTAATAAAACCATTAATAGATGATTACGTTTTGAAGAAAAAACATAAACACCAGCGAAATACACTAATAAAGAAGTAAAAATAGAAAATATAAACATTAGTTTTAATAGTTTAAGAAAAACATCGGTCTTGTAAACCGAAAATAAGGCTGGCCCCCACTTTTGAAACTTCAGGGGTAGGAAAGATTTCCTATCCTCGGTCCCCAAAACCGAAATTTTAATAAACTAACCCCTGAAATGATTAAAATTATAATTATAGCTTTATCAAATGTAATAAACATTAACTTTATTAAATTAAGACACCCTATATCAATAATACTTTTTATTATTTTACAAACTTTCCTTATTGGATTAATAACAGGAACAATAATAGAAAGATTTTGACTTTCATATATTTTATTCTTAACATTTCTTGGTGGTATATTAGTCCTATTTATTTATATTACAAGAATTGCATCAAATGAAATATTTCAACCAAAAACCATCACCATAATCTTCACCTTCATATTATGAATATTTATTGTAATTACACTATTCATTATAGACAAAACAATATTTATAGATTTTTTTAAAAATACAGAAACTATAAATATTAATAATTCAATTAATTATCAAGAAATAACAATATCATTAGAGAAATTATATAATAATCCAACATTTATTATTACCATAATAATAATAATTTATTTATTTCTTGCACTATTAGCAGTAGTTAAAATTACTAATATTAATCAAGGACCAATTCGTAAAATAAGATAATCACTAATGAATAAACCCTTACGATTAAGACATCCTTTAATTAAAATTATTAACAATTCATTAATTGATTTACCAGCTCCTACTAACATTTCATTTTGATGAAATTTTGGATCACTATTAGGTTTATGTTTAGTAATTCAAATTGTAACTGGACTATTTTTAGCTATACACTACACATCAAATATCGAAATAGCATTTAGAAGTGTAGTTCACATTTGTCGAGACGTAAATAATGGTTGAATTATCCGAACATTACATGCAAATGGAGCATCTATGTTCTTCATTTGCATTTACCTTCATGTAGGACGAGGAATTTATTACGGATCATATATATACATACATACATGAATAATTGGAACAGTCATTCTATTTTTAGTTATAGCAACAGCATTTATAGGTTATGTTTTGCCATGAGGGCAAATATCCTTCTGAGGGGCAACGGTAATTACAAATCTATTATCAGCAATTCCTTATTTAGGAACAGATCTAGTTCAATGGGTATGGGGTGGATTTGCTGTTGATAACGCAACTTTAAATCGATTCTTCACATTCCATTTTGTACTACCATTTATTATTGCAGCTATGGCTGCAATTCATTTATTTTTCCTACATCAAACAGGCTCAAATAATCCTCTTGGATTAAATGGAGACATTGAAAAAATTCCATTTCATCCTTATTTTACATTTAAGGACTCAATTACATTTGTACTAATAACATCATTATTAATCATATTATGTTTAATTAATCCATACTTATTAGGTGACCCAGACAATTTTGTACCTGCTAACCCTTTAGTTACACCAGTTCATATTCAACCAGAATGATACTTTTTATTTGCATATGCAATTTTACGATCAATTCCAAATAAATTAGGAGGTGTTATTGCACTATTTTTATCAATTAGAATCTTAATAATTTTACCATTCTATAATAAAACTCCTTTCCGAGGTATTCAATTTTATCCTATTAATCAAATTCTATTTTGAATTATAGTAGTAGTTGTATGCTTATTAACATGAATTGGTAAACGACCAGTAGAAGAACCCTATATCATAACAGGACAAATTTTAACAATCATTTACTTTACTTACTTCCTAATTAATGTTCACGTAGCTAATGCTTGAGATAAATTAATTAAGGAATAATTAGTTAAGTAGCTTAGGAAAAGCATATGTTTTGAAAACATAAAATTAGAAGTTTAACTCTTCTATTAACTTTCTATTTCTTAAAAAATTTCACTAAATAAATGAAATCAATAAAATTTTTAAACCGATGAAAAAAATAAAAAAATTTAAAGATAAAGGTAAAAAACTCTTTCAAGCTAAATATATCAACTTATCATAACGGAATCGAGGCAAAGTACCACGAACTCAAATAAAACCAAATGATATAATAGCAAGCTTAATAAAAAATATAAAAGAATAAAAATCCCCTCCTAAAAAAATTAAAGCCAAAAGTATTCTTATAAAAACAATACTAGTATACTCAGCTAAAAAAATTAAAGTAAAACCACCTGCTCCATATTCAATATTAAACCCAGAAACCAGTTCTGACTCACCTTCAGCAAAATCAAAAGGAGTTCGATTGGTTTCTGCTAAACAAGAGGCAAAACAAGATAAAGCCAAGGGAAAAGAAATAATAATAAATCAACAATAAGACTGATAATTTATAAAATCAAACATATTAAATCTCCCAATTAGGATAATTAAGGACAATAAAATTAAAGCTAATCTAACTTCATAAGAAATAGTTTGAGCAACAGACCGTAATGACCCCAATAAAGAATAATTTGAATTTGAGGATCAACCAGCAATCATTACAGTATAAACACCTAAGCTAGTACAGCATAGAAAAAATAAAAATCCATATGAGAATGAACATATATAAGTTATATAAGGAAAAATTACCCAAACAGCTAAAGAAATTATTAAATTAAATACCGGAGAAAAATAATAAAGTAAGTAATTTGACATGATAGGAATGGGCTGCTCCTTACAAATTAACTTAACCGCATCACTTAAAGGCTGGGGAATACCAACAAATCCAACCTTATTTGGACCCTTACGAATCTGAATATATCCTAAAACCTTACGTTCTAATAAAGTTAAAAAAGCTACACTAATTAAAACACAAATAACCAAAAGAAGAAAATTTAAAATAAATATAAATAAATCATAAAGTATCAATGCTATTTGTAGAAAAAATCTACATAAATGAATTCTAAATTCAACACATTAATCTGTCAAAATAGCAAACAATTAATATTAATCAATACAAAAGAAAATATTCCACCCACATGGTCCTTTCGTACTAATGCAAGTAATTATAACTTAGGATAGAAACCGACCTGGCTCACGCCGGTCTGAACTCAGATCATGTAAGAATTTAAAGGTCGAACAGACCTAATTACTGGGCTCCTGCACCCAGAATTTTTCTTAATCCAACATCGAGGTCGCAATCTGCTTTGTCGATATGAGCTCTCAAAAACAATTACGCTGTTATCCCTAAGGTAACTTAATCTTATGATCATAAATTATGGATCATGATAAAACATAAATTAATGATTTAATAATGAAGAGTTTATTTATTCTTCATGTCACCCCAACAAAACATTATCATTAAATATAGAAAGACTTACTAAAAACTATATAAAAATAAAATGTCAAGCTCTATAGGGTCTTCTCGTCCTAAAGAAAAATTTAAGCCTTTTGACTTAAAAGTTAAATTTTAAAAATTATTAAGAGACAGTTGATTTCTCGTCAAGCCATTCATTCCAGCCCCTAATTAAGAGACTAATGATTATGCTACCTTTGCACGGTCAAAATACCGCGGCTCTTTAAAACACTGTCAGTGAGCAGGCCAGACCTCAAATTATTATCAAGAGGACATGTTTTTGATAAACAGGCGGAAATCAATTTTGCCTAGTTCCTTATAATAAATTAACAAAAGAAAATATTACAAACAAAATAAATATACTAATTCCATCATTATTACAAAAATTTTAAAATTAAATTAAAAATCTTAATAAAAAACCTAAAATAATTATAAAATCAAATCTTAAAATAATGAACTAAAACGCAATCAAAAAGATGGCTGGTTTAAAGCCTACTATTATATTTTAAATTAACTAAATTATAGGTTTTAAACTTTAGAGCTTATCCCCTAAAGAATAAATTAGTCAATATTTCTAATTAAAAAATTAAATAGAAACAAATCAACTATAAAAAATTAAATTTTTTCTTAAGAAACTAGATATCTTAGGAAACGAATAACATTTCATTTCTATAAATAACTCAATAATAATTGTGATACATTAACTATAAATTATTTATAAATCAACCTAAATCGAGATAAGTAAATAATTACTAAAATTTTGATAAACCCTGATACAAAAGGTACAATAAATAAAATTTACTTAAATAAACTTAAAATAATATTTCATAATCCAATTACATTACTAATAAACTATAATATAAATAATCCATTCTATAAAATATACTAAGACAATCAAATTAATAAAATTATTTCTATTAAATAATATAAAAAACAAAAAATAAATATAATATTATAAATAATCAAGACATCCTGATTTGCACAGAACAATTTTCAGTGTAAATGAAATACTTTACTAATAAGTTATATCTTGAACCTCTTACTAGATACACTTTCCAGTACATCTACTATGTTACGACTTATCTCATCTAATTTGAACATACCCTATCAAAAAAATTTTAAGTATAATGATCAATAATGAGAGCGACGGGCGATGTGTACACACCTCAGAGCCAATATCAATTAAATTAACTAAATTAAATTACTATCAAATCCACCTTCATTAAAAGTTTTTCACCATCAAATTCGTAATAAACAAAAATCTATTGTAACCCACCTCCTCTTAATTATAAGCTGCACCTTGACCTGAAATATTTTATAATTATAAATCAAGAAAATTATAACTCTAAAAAGATTTTCTGATAACGGAGATATACAAACAAATAAATTAAGTAAAGTTAATCGTGTACTATCAATTACGGGGTAGGTTCCTCTGAATGGAATGAGATACCGCCAAATTCTTTGGGTTTAAAGACCTTAGCTAACAGTACCCTGGTAAGCAAAATTAACACTTAAAATAATAGGGTATCTAATCCTAGTTTATTGTTTAAGTTTCACAGATTCATAAAAAGAGCCACAAAAGAATTTTAAAATTTCACCTTATAAATCAAAAATTTAACTCAAAAATTATAAATAACTGTTTCAACCAAAAATATTCACTCGTATCAATAGTATAACCGCGGCTGCTGGCACGAAATATGCCGATACTAAATCAATTGCTAATTCCAAAATCACTTGATAATTAAATCAAATTACTGCAAAAAGAACATTTAGTATTACAAAACTTGCATATAACACAAAGAAAAAGTGAACAAATAAGCAAGAATTAAACTTTTACAGAAACACAACCGAACTCTTACAATAAAAAAAAAAAGGTTGTTAACATAAGGTATAAAAATATTAAGAAAAAACAAAAAAAATATACAATAAAAATACAAAAAAAAATAGAACGCAACCTTTGTTTGACAACAACAAAAACTTCTCTTATATATAATAAAGATAAGTATGGTACTCGTATATCAATAAATGTTTTGTATTATTATCTTTATCATTTAATCTTTCTTTTTTTTAAATACTAAAGAAAGATTAAATAATATAAATAATTTAATTTAATATAATCTAATCCTTAACGTTATATGTATTGATATGCAATTAAATATGCTTTATTATAAAATACATATATTATATAATAATAAATTTAATTAATATAATTAACATAATTATATACCTATAATTAATATAATAGTCTATATTAATATACTACTAATATTAATTAAATAAGGGTATTGTTTATATCCTATATAAATAATACTAAATATTTTCATACATTACTATAAATATATTAATATATAATATTTTCTTTTGCCTAAAAACATAGGTAGCTACAACTTTTGATAAATATATGCATTAGAATAATCAATTAATATTAATTAAATAAACCCTATAATGATATATGGAATTAAATGTAATATATTAGAGTAAATCATTTATATTAAATAATAATAAAAAAATAAGAAAATATAGAATAAAAACAGAAAATTTTCCTGGGTCAAAGAAAATTATACAAAAACATTTTTAAAAAAAAAACTTTAAATTTATATATTAAATAAACAAATGTT